AATAAATAATTAATAAAACGGAATAAATTTTTTTAAATGAAAATTATTAAATTATAAGACAAGAGCACGAAAATAACTAAAAATAGGAATAAAAAAAAGGTACATACATATATTTCGTGTAGAAACGTGTAGAAGGGTGAATAAGTCAGTTTATTTACACATTTTTTTATAAGTATTTATTCAAAAAAAAAATTATTAAAACATATACTTATATATTCCTTATTTAAGTATATACTCACTTAGGTATAATTACTATATATAAAATAGAATTACTATATATAAAATATTAATATAAAATATTAAAATATATAAAATATAATAATTATATATATTATATAAATATAATTATTATATATGAATATATATGAATTATAAAATATCTTTAATAAGAATATAAGGTTAAAATAAAAAAATAAAAATAGTAATATAAAATATAAAGCAATAAATAAAAATAACAGGTACAAATATTAAATCGAGGTACCCACTCAATGATAACTCTCAACAGCTTTCCCTCTATTTTTGTGCCTTTAGTGGGCTTAGTATTTCCGGCAATTGCAATGGTTTCTTTATTTCTTCATGTTCAAAAAAACAAAATCTTTTAGATACTATAGGGACAACTCTGTATCCATTTTTTTTTTCAAGACTTACTTTGATCATAACACCCCTATCTATTTAGTAGAATATGGTATAACATCTGGCTTCTTTCGAGCATAAACTCTTATGTATGTGTGTAAACATGATATATGGGTAAATTAATTATAACAATTTCAAATGGATCGGTAGCGGGGAGAGTTTCGGAAATGTAAAGTGAATATATCTATATGTGGATATCTATAGGAAATCATACGAAAGAGATGTTATTATTTTAGTTTGGATCTAAGTAATTCGATGAATTTTTCTAAAATAAAAGTTTCACATCTATAGTAGTGCTGGTTGATGAGAGTTACTTCGGAAACAAAAAAAAGTAAACTAAAATTTCTTTTTGTTATTCTTCCAATTCCAATAAAATGCAACTAGGTCTAGTGAGAGTATGAGTTGGCGATCAGAACGTATATGGATAGAACTTATAGCGGGATCTCGAAAAATAAGTAATTTCGGTTGGGCCCTCATTCTTTTTTTAGGTTCATTAGGGTTTGTATTGGTTGGAACCTCCAGTTATTTTGGTAGGAATTTTATATCTTTGTTTCCTTCTCAGCAAATAAATTTTTTTCCACAGGGGATCGTGATGTCTTTCTATGGGATCGCGGGTCTCTTTATTAGCTCCTACTTGTGGTGCACAATTTCGTGGAATGTAGGTAGTGGTTATGATCGATTTGATATAAAAGAGGGCATAGTGTGTATTTTTCGTTGGGGATTTCCTGGAAAAAACCGTCGCATATTCCTGCGATTCCTTATGAAAGATATTCAGTCTATCAGAATAGAAAATAAAGAGGGTCTTTTTGCTCGTCGGGTTCTTTATATGGAAATCAGAGGCCAGGGGGCCATTCCCTTGACACGTACTGATGAGAATTTGACTCCACGAGAAATTGAGCAAAAAGCTGCTGAATTGGCCTATTTCTTGCGCGTACCAATTGAAGTATTTTGAAAAAAGGAACTGAAAAATGAATACTTTGCAAAAGGGAAAAAACTCAAGAACTCTCTTTTTTTCTATACCATAACTTAACGGAAGTTTGTTCTGAATGCCTGCCTATTCAAGCCAAAGTAAACGTATATGAAGCAACTCTAAAACGAAATTTTGTGTGTCCATCATTTTTTTTTTCAAATATTTGACATTTTTTTTAATAAAACGGGAGTTCTTTCGTTTCGAAATCCAACTAATATTACTTTGAAGCGAACTCTTTCTTATTCTATTTCTGTATTTTTTCTAGATTCAAGGACTAACCTAACCACTCTACTGCATCACAAATAAAAATTTCGAAATAGATTAATGGGCTCGATGGCTTGGGTTGGGATATAACTTATGCTTGATACAAATATTAGTATCATATAGAGTCGACGCATGGGGTGAGTTCATTAAAACTTCAAAAATTCACAGACGAAAAAATGGCAAAAAAGAAAGTATTTATTTCCCTTCTATATCTTGCATTTATAGTATTTTTGCCTTGGTGGATCTCTCTCTCATTTAAAAAAAGTCTGGAATCTTGGATTACTAATTGGTGGAATATTAGGCAATCCGAAATTTTTTTGAATGATATTCAAGAAAAGAGTATTCTAAAAAAATTCATAGACTTAGAGGAACTCCTTCGTTTGGAGGAAATGATAAAGGAATACCCAGAAACGCATTTACAAAAGCTTCGCGTCGAAATCTACAAAGAAACGACCCAATTGATCAAGATGCACAATGAGGATCGTATCCATACAATTTTACATTTCTCGACAAATATAATCTGTTTCGTTATTCTAAGTGGTTATTCTATTATAGGTAATGAAGAACTTGTTATTCTTAACTCTTGGGTTCAAGAATTCCTATATAACTTAAGCGACACAATAAAGGCTTTTTCTATTCTTTTATTAACTGATTTATGTATAGGATTCCATTCGCCCCACGGTTGGGAATTAATGATTGGCTCTGTCTACAAAGATTTTGGATTTGCTCATAATGATCAAATTATATCCGGTCTTGTTTCTACTTTTCCAGTCATTTTAGATACAATTTTTAAATATTGGATCTTTCGTTATTTAAATCGTGTATCTCCTTCACTTGTAGTGATTTATCATTCAATGAATGACTGAAAAATGATCGAACGGCCCAATTATAATATTTGTTTGTTACTTTGTACATAAGCAAAACATTGAAAATTGTACCTATTATTTCTACCCAGTAAAGGGATTTCTCCAATATTTCAGAAAAATTATTTCAGTAAATATCAAAATTATAGGTAGGCAACTCTATTGGCGACCTACCTACTTTTATTGTATAAATTTTCGGGATCAATGATTGGACCATGCAAACTAAAAAAACCTTTTCGTCGATAAAGAAAGAGATTACTCGATCCATTTCCCTATCGCTCATCATATATATAATAACTCAGGCACCCGTTTCAAATGCCTATCCCATTTTTGCACAGCAGGGTTATGAAAATCCACGAGAAGCAACCGGCCGTATTGTATGTGCCAATTGCCATTTAGCTAATAAACCCGTGGATATCGAGGTTCCACAAGCGGTACTTCCGGATACTGTATTTGAAGCAGTTGTTCGAATTCCCTATGATCTGCAAGTGAAACAAGTTCTTGCTAATGGTAAAAAAGGAGCTTTGAATGTGGGGGCTGTTCTTATTTTACCCGAGGGGTTTGAACTAGCCCCGCCCGATCGTATTTCACCCGAGATTAAAGAAAAGATAGGAAATCTGTCTTTTCAAAGTTACCGCCCTACTAAAAAAAATATTCTTGTGATAGGTCCTGTTCCTGGTCAGAAATATAGTGAAATCACCTTTCCTATTCTTTCCCCGGATCCTGCCACTAAGAAAGATGCTCACTTCTTAAAATATCCCATATATGTAGGCGGGAACAGAGGAAGGGGTCAGATTTATCCCGACGGGAGCAAGAGTAACAATAATGTTTATAATGCTACAGCAGCGGGTATAGTAAACAAAATTATACGAAAAGAAAAAGGGGGGTATGAAATAACCATAGTTGAGGCATCGGATGGGCGTCAAGTGGTTGATATTATCCCTCCAGGGCCGGAACTTCTTGTTTCTGAAGGCGAATCCATCAAACTTGATCAACCATTAACGAGTAATCCTAATGTGGGCGGATTTGGTCAGGGGGATGCCGAAGTAGTACTTCAAGATCCATCACGTGTCCAAGGCCTTTTGCTCTTCTTGGCATCCGTTATTTTGGCACAAATCTTTTTGGTTCTTAAAAAGAAACAGTTTGAGAAGGTTCAATTGTCCGAAATGAATTTCTAGATCCGCGGATTTTTCAACATCAAATTATATATAAAAAGAAATAAACTTTTGTTGCCAATTATATTATGTAATTGTGTATGATCAAAAAAATTTTGTTTGTTTCTTTTTTCAGGTTTCGGGAATTACTTACTTATACTGGTACTGGTCGTGATGTGTATATTGTGAAAAAGACTATATTAATTTGACTTATCTTTTATTTGTTTTTTCGATCCAAATCGAAGTGATATAGAATGAATCCTTAGTTTTCTATTTGAATAGAATCAAAACAAAAGATAAATAACCGGAGAATATAAACAAAGCCTAAATGAAAGGAACAAAGGGTTTAAGGAGGGGGTTGTGCATCGCCTAGTCTTTGACAAAAGGGATTTTACACAACCCTTTCTTGTGTCGAATTAAATAGGATTGTTGATCTTATTCGTCAACAACTCCTATTCTTAGATTCCATTTTTGGCGGGGTTTATCATAATCTTTTTTTCTATTTATCATGTTAAGTAGTGGACAAACAAAAATATAGGCAAATTTATTGAACAAATAGAACTTCTTCAATTTCAATGAACTTTTAAAATAGAAAAAAAAAAGGAAACTTTGATTAGATTAAATATTAGATTAAGATTAAATAAAGTGAGGTTCTATTTTATTAGTTTAGTATAGATATTTTATTACTATAGAAAGGGTTTCAGGATATCTAATCGATAGAAATCTATACTATCTATATATAGAATTATATAGAATTGGGAGTCATCCAAAAAACGGAACTTGAGTGATTCCTTCTTTGTTTTAATTTTTAAAATATTCAGAGATACTTTTGAGTAAAAGATGTTCTGAATCAATTAATTAAGTGCATTTTTCAAAACATCAATCAAATGTGTATTTTTTTGAACCACTTATAAAAAAAAAATATTATAATTATTTATGATTATTTTATGATTATTAAGAACTCAACGGGACCTATCCCCTCTTTCCTTGTCTGATTCGAGGGGGATCCCGTTGAGTTCTTATGCTTTGATATCTATAAACAAGTTCATGCGGTTATTACAGAGATGAACCTAATCCAGAATATGAACCATAAAAGAAAATACCAAGTAAACCAAT